TCGTTCTCTATTTCTAATTGCGCGAATCTTGGGGAAAGAAATTTTTGTTTCCACCCGAGCTGAAACAATATGTCGATGGCTTTAGGAAACCAAAGCCATCGTTTAATAGCTATTTCGCTTCAACCTATACAAACAAAAAATTGAAGATCTAGTTACGATTAGAAGTAAACTTTTGTATCTTCCTCCATGGATTCTTTACTCATTCAATTGAAAGTCTTGATCCAACCCCAAAAAATTATGCTTCGCGATTCCATACCCCGATGTTAAAATTTCTAATTGATCCTTGGGTACAAATCACGAAAATGTATATTCTTCCTCAAATCGGTTATTGAGAGGTAAAGGATTAAATCCTTTCTAAGAAATAGAGTTTTTAATTGGAACGGAATATGAATAAAACCGAAAGACCCTTTAACTATTTTAGTTGTTAATAGAACGAATCACACTTTTACCACTAAACTATACCCGCTACATTGTAATTATTGTATATGAAAGGACTATTTGTCGAACAAGAGCATTATACGTAATCAAGATAGGATAAGAACAAAATCATTCAATTATGAAATTAGAGTGTTGACGTGTTTCGATGGGGAAACGTAATGAGATAGGAAAATGAAAGCCCATTGAAATAAAGAGCTCCATCTCATGTTGGGGGAATTTTTGAGTGTCAGGTCTGCCCCGAAAGAACTATTGAAGTCATAGCATAACAAGAAATTCTCCAAGAATCTATAGCTCTATTTTTTTTTCTAAATCAAGAAAATGAAAGGAAAAGAAATAATCATAAGAAATGGGATTTATATCTTATATCATAGGAATAGCCCCAGTTTCTATTGTTCTTGCTTCAATAACAAGTATTTTTGTTTTCAAATCAGATAAAATATTGAATCAAGGATTCATTGGAACAAAACAAGAAACGGCCTGGCTAGGTACTGACCAGGCCAGGCAGAGGAATAAAAGAAAGGACCTTTCGGATGAAATCAAAAGGGTATTCGGTATTCTTTCACTTTTTCTATTGGAGATATTTCCGTTATCTAAATAAAATTAGAATTGAATTGCTGATAAACAGATAAAATTTTTATTTTTTTTGTATTTATAGAATAATTGTATTTATAGAATAAAGAAAAAGAAATACTTTTTCTTTACTTCATGGGTAACATAGTAATTATCCCTTTTCAATTGGGAGAGATGGCTGAGTGGTCTAAAGCGGCGGATTGCTAATCCGTTGTACGAGTTTTTCGTACCGAGGGTTCGAATCCCTCTCTTTCCGTTTCTTCTGATGCCTTGATATTTTCTTTTCGAATTAAAAAAAAATATATTGAACCTCTTTTTTTTTTTTTCTCATAGTTCACTCTCTGGAATAGAGAAAATGAAATTAATAATTAAAAAATAAAACAAAGAGAAATATTTTCTTTTTTTAGTCTTCACGTCCAGGATTACGCCCTGGATCATTAGATAGGAATCCGAAGATGAAGAGAGAAACAAAGAATATCACTACTGTGTAAACGAAGAGTTTGAGAGTAAGCATTACAAAATCTCCAAGATAAGATCATTTTTGGGAAAAAGGGAATAGACTATCCATTTTTATATCACATATTCTATTTTTACACCAAACGAATAAATGAAATGAAGTGGTTTATAGATATAGATAAAAAAGAATTTGTAGAACTTCATTTCTAATAGAATATTTCGGTATCAAAATTCTCTTTCATACCCACAATAACTAATTGTGGGGGACCTTAATAGGGTTCCTTGTTCACTGGAAGTGGAAGGTCAAAATGAGTAAATGAGATGATTCATCGCGCCCATCCAAGAATTTCCATGTTTGAATCGAGGGTTCATAATGTAAGACTTATCCGATCTTATCAATTGTTAGAATTTTTTTTATTATATTTTTTTATTGAATAAATCATGAATGTTTGTGGGACAGTATTAAAGAAAGATCTCATCGAAAACTTACAGCAGCTTGCCAAACAAAGGCTAAGAGAAAAAAGAGCACGGGTATGACTGGCATAACATCTACGATTGGATTAAAAAAAGCATAAGCCTCGGGTAATTTAGCAAAGAAAAAACTACTCGAATGAAAGGCAGAATTAAGACAGATACAGATCAAATTAAAGATATTAAGCATAACAAACATTTCATTCTTGGAGATAATTGTATTTTGATTGAGTTATCAATATAAGGAAAAATTAAGAAAGTGGACAAAATCATTCTGCTTTTTTTTTTGACGCACCCAATCAAAAATCCCTCAATTCTCACACGAAAATAGAAGGAATCATACTTTCATACAATATCTTAATTGAATTCTATGTAATGATCAATAAATGAAGTTTCATTCTACAACTACATGTGTCAAATCTTAGCAACAATCTAATGGATTACATAGATATTTGGGCGGGAATTGACGAACAACCAATACCGATATTAGTGTTTATTTGTGTTGAATAAAAAGAAAAAAAGAATGGGGCGTGGCCAAGTGGTAAGGCAACGGGTTTTGGTCCCGCGACTCGGAGGTTCGAATCCTTCCGTCCCAGAGCATTCCGATTTTATCATAACAAAACAAAATAATTTATCATAACAAAAAAAAAAAAAAGAAAGATTGTTCTCTTTAACAATCCTCTATCTTTAGAGTGTATCTTTAGAGTGTAATGTTGAATACAATGCGATTCCCTTTTTTGATTTCTATTTCTAATGATTTTTTTTATGAATAATATCTTTCTTTCTCACAAATAGAATTGAGTACCAATGACATGCAGATATAACTAAACCTATTTGTGATCGAGGTAAGATGGGAACATGGCCCAATGTATAATATAATTCAAAAAAAAGATATAATATAATTCAAAAAAAAGATATAATATAATTCAAAAAAAAGATATAATATAATTCAAAAAAAAGGATGGGCCGTTCGGTGTATGCACGTTTGGCTCATATATTGAGGTTACGTACTTAGATAAAACTTAGATAAACTTTGATTTATTTGAATTTTCAATGCTGCCTTCTGAATCGAAATGTGAAAGAAAAGCCTTTATATTCCCTATCTCTAAAGTAATATAAGGTACTAATTCTCTATTGATCCCGAATTCTAAACTGTTTCATTCATAAAATATGGGGTTAAAAAAATGGAATCCTTGTCGAGACTTCTCCAGATAAATATCCGTCCATACCCTGTAGAAAAATAAAGAAAGAACGTATGGATTACTATGTTCCGATTGAGCCAATGACTATTCATGATTCCATATTGAATCAACTCCATACTGGTTCCAAATGAGGGGAATGTTATGGTAAAACTTCGTTTAAAACGATGTGGTAGAAAGCAACGTGCGACTTGAAGGACATGATCAGCTGTGGATTCTTACATCCATCATTTTGTTATATAGGAATATAAGGTGCTCTTGACTCGACATAATTTGTTCTACTAGAACCCTATTTTGTTTTAGTTCGGTTTAAGTAAATAGTACACAATGGAGCTCGAGAAGAAATGATTGATTCATTTTTCAGAGGCAAGGATCTAGGGTTAGTGTCAATCAAAAAGTTGTTCCAACTTCGTAAGTATATCTTCGATATAGAAATCAAAAGGACCCAATTCTAACAAATTATAACAAAAATTCCTTTTGGATTTGAAACTTTTGTTGGAGTTGAGAAAACTATTTCGATCAAAAGTGTATCACACGGGAATCAATCGTTCGTACGATTTTTTGATAGAAATAAATCACAAAGGGTATGTTGCTGCCATTTTGAAACGATTAAGGATCACCGAAGTAATGTCTAAACCTAACGATTCAAAACAAAGATAAAAGATCCCGTAACAAGACAACGCCATTTTCAACTGTCTCAACAATTGGAGCCGAATAAGGAATCCAAAAAAATAGATTCTAAACGAGACAAAAAAGGGGGTTAGAGACAGCTCAATAAAAGAAATGCCAAGGTCTTAAGGAGTTTCTCTTTAACGCTTTGAGAATTATTCAACTTGAGTTATAAGTACGAATGATTTTTTTTAGGGGAAGCGGGAAGAAAAGAATCAAAGTATAGTCTAATTGAATTGATTTGCTTATTTTATGGATCTATTTGCCGCTCTATAATATAAAAATATAAATAAAATGAAATAAATTGAATCTTTTTTTTTTTTTCTCGAGCCGTACGAGGAGAAAACCTCCTATACGTTTCTAAGGGGGGCATTGTTTATCCACATCTATCCCAATGAGCTATCTATCGAATCGTTGCAATTGATGTTCGATCCCGAAGAGAAGGAAGGGATCTTCGGAAAGTGGGTTTTTACGATCCGATAAAGAATCAAACTTATTCAAATGTTCCCGCGATTCTATATTTCCTTGAAAAAGGCGCTCAACCTACAGGAACCGTTCATGATATTTCAAAGAAGGCAGAGATATTTAAGGAACTTCGCGTTAATTAAACGAAATTGAATTTTTGAAATAGAAAAAAATGAAAATCAAAAATAACTAACGACAAAAATATTTTTGATATGAGAGGAATAGAAAAAAGATCGAGTGAATAGATGAACTAAGGGGATCTATCAATTTTTTTGATTCCCCTCAATCGGGTGGTTTTTGTTGAGACTCCAAAAAATAGGTTGAGCTCGCTTATTGTACCTTTATGGATATTGAATAAACTCGAGATTTTCTTCTGAACTTTTCTTTATTGAATTTCTTTATTTTTTTGATCCAAACTTATTTATGATCTATGTAGTGCCAATCCAACACAAGTCCCCCCCTTTTTTTTTTATTGAAAATGGAAATTCCATTTCTTTTGTTTTCTCAACGTTCATATTGACAATAGTGTATTGAATAAATATAATTCGATGGTGGAGAAAAAGATCTATTTCTTTTTATTTTGATTTTGACCCATAAACATAAATAAGTTTTCTTTTTTACTTCATGCCGTGTAAGTGGTGGGTTACTTGAATTTAAATTGATGTGACACAAGAAGTCTCTTCGGCATGAAAAAAAATGAAAATCAAAAAGGCAGTCTATCAAATTTCTAGATTTATCCGGCAATCTTTTCTATTTTCATTTCATCTGATCCGTTCATTTTTATGTTCACAACCAACTATAATATAAAATATAAATATACAAAGAATTTTTTTGAGATTTGTTGTGTTTCTAGTTCAATGTTTTGATGGGGTCGTGCAATCCAATCTCTTTTTTTTTTTTATTCCGATCGTATCTACACACCAAAATTACATTAATTCGGGTTGCTAACTCAACGGTAGAGTACTCGGCTTTTAAGTGCGGCTAGAATCTTTTACACATTTGGATGAAGCAACGAATTCGTCCATACCATTGGTAGAGTTTGTAAGACCACGACTGATCCTGAAAGGGAACGAATGGAAAAAACAGCATGTCGTATCAATGAAGAACTCTAAGAGTACTTCATCCTTACCGGATCAGTACAAAATCCTGTTTGAATTCTTAGAGCGGTATAAAAAAATAACTTCACGGTTGGGTCGAGTGAATAAATGGATAGAGCCGCAAGGCTCCAATTATAGGGAAACAAAAAGCAACGAGCTTCTGTTCTTACTTAATTCGAAAGATTTCCCGATCTAATTAGACGTTAGAAATGTATTAGTACCTGATTCGGGAAAAGGTTCTCCCATACTAAGTGGATTTTCTATTTTTTTGAATCCTAACTATTAACTATATCCCTCGTCTAGGGTGTAAACGAATGTGTAGAAGAAATGGCATATTGATAAAACAGAATGGATTCTAAAGTCAAAAGAGCGATCGAGTTGCAAAAATAAAGGATTTCTAACTATTCCTAATAACGAACACAAACCTATTGGATGAAAAAAAGAGAATCCATTGATTAGCTTATTTGTCTCCAAGGTATCTCTTCTTTTCTTACTTCTTACTATATACCATACCTTGTTTTGACTTTATCGCACTATGTATCATTTGATCACCCAAGAAACCCCCTGCCTTTGGTTCAAATCTAATTTCAAATGGAAGAATTAAAGGGATATTTAGAAATAAATAGATTTCGGCAACAAGACTTCCTATATCCACTTCTATTTCAGGAGTATATTTATGCACTTGCTCATGATCATGGTTTAAATGGATCAATTATTTATGAACCTATCGAAAATTTAGGTTATGACAACAAATCCAGCTCACTAGTTGTGAAACGTTTAATTACTCGACTGTATCAACATAAGCATTTGATTAGTTTTGATAATGATTCTAACCAAAATAAATTTGTTGATCATAAGAAAAATTTTTATTCTCAAATGATATCAGAGGGTTTTGCAGTCATTGTGGAAATTCCATTCTCACTGCGATTAGTATCTTCCCTAGAAGGCAAAGAAATAGCAAAATCTCAAAATTTACGATCAATTCATTCAACATTTCCCTTTTTCGAGGATAAATTATCACATTTAAATCATGTGTTAGAGATACTAATGCCCCACCCCACACATCTGGAACTCTTGGTTCAACTCCTTCGCCGTTGGATACAAGATATTCCCTCTTTGCACTTATTGCGATTCTTTCTCTACGAGTATCAGAATTGGAATAGTTTTATTACTAAAAAAAATATATATATTTCCGTTTTTTCAAACGAGAATCGAAGATTATTCTTGTTCTTATATAATTTTCATGTATATGAATGGGAATCCATATTCATTTTTCTCCGCAAACAATCTGTTCATTTACGATCAACATCTTCTAGAGCCTATCTTGAGCGAACACATTTTTATAGAAAAATAGAACATTTTTTGGTAGTTTTTCGTAATGCTTTTCAAACCAACCTATGGTTGTTTAAGGATCCTTTCATGCATTATGTCAGATATCAAGGACAATCCATTCTGACTTCAAAAGGAAATCCTCTTCTGATGAATAAATGGAAGTATTACCTTGTAAATTTCTGGCAATGTCATTTTGACTTGTGGTCTCAATCGGATAGGATTCATATAAACCAATTATCCAAGCATTCCTTTTATTTTCTGGGCCATCTTTTAAGTGTACGACTAAAGCCTTCTGTGGTAAGGAGTCAAATGTTAGAAAATTCCTTTATTATAGATATTGCTATTAATAAGTTTGATACTATAGTCCCAATAATTCCTTTGATTGGGTCATTGGCTAAAGCGAAATTTTGTAACGTATCGGGGCATCCCTTTAGTAAGCCGACTCGGACTGATTCATCAGATTCTAATATTATCGAGAAATTTGGGCGGATATGCAGAAATCTTTCTCGTTATTATAGCGGATCTTCAAAAAAAAGTAGTTTGTATCGAGTAAAGTATATCCTTCGACTGTCGTGTGCTAGAACTTTGTCTCGTAAACACAAAACTACTGTACGTTCTTTTTTGAAAAGATTAGGTTCGGAATTGTTGGAAGAATTCTTTACAGAGGAAGAACAAGTTCTTTCTTTGATCTTCCCAAGAGTATCTTCGTCTTCGCGGAGGTTATATAAAGATCGTATTTGGTATTTGGATATTATTCGTATCAATGATCTGGCCAATCGTGAATGATTGGTTATGAGATCATG